CAAACTTTCTTTTTTTCTTATTCTTAGTAATTGTTTCCGATTCACCAGCCCCCTTTTCGGAAGGAACAATAATCAATAAAAAATAAAGATATAAAAGAACTCAAAACTGTCTAGTTATAAGATATTTAGTAAGAGAAATAATATGAGATTTTCAATCATTCCCTAGTCCGGCGATTTATATCCATATTTATATCAATATAGTAAGTAAAAGAATGACACCAAAAATCAAAATAAAAAATGGATTCTGATATGGATTATAGGATCGGTCAATAACTCGGCCCAAGAAAAGAAAATAAGACCTAGTTTTTTAGTTAGTTTATTCAGAGGTATTAGCTAATTCATTGTGGAACCGATTGATTGGCTTCTAGTGGAATAAAACAAACTTCTATTTTTGGTAAATTATATGTTATGATACTTGTGACCTCGTATAGAACTAAAAAAAGAGATTACTCAAATTACCTTACTAATTACTTTTTAATTACCTTTATTTTAGTAAGTAATGTATTGTTTAACAGATTAACTACTTGATTTGCATTTCAATTATGGCTACTCTATCTTCAAACTTGATCAATTAATCAAAAAAACTATTACATTGATTATTGTTTTCTTAAATTAAGTAAAGGTTCTTAAGCTTTCGATTTATTAAATGTAAGACGACAGTCTATAAATAAAATGAGATATGGATATGAATTGGAACTTTTTTTATTCTTATCAACAGCAATCAAGTTAATTTCTATAGTAATAGACCCCATATAGACATGGATCGAATGAAGATATGAAGGTACCAATCAAATCAGTACGAATTATTCTTTTTTTCGGACATTGTATAGAATAGAGATGCAAAAAAAATTCCTTTGAAAATCACACCTTTTTTATCCCTAGTAATACTCTATGCGATGCTCGTGTATCCATATTTTTGTATGTTGTGAAGTAAGTATCGGCTATGGAATAAATATAGATAATGAATGGAAAGAACAACCCCATTTTGAACAATACATGTCTTTCACATCCAACTATCAAAATGAGTAACCTCTTTTTTAAAATGGCGGTTCCAAAGAAACGTACTTCTGTGTCAAAAAAGCATATTCGTAGAAATATTTGGAAGAGAAAGGGATATCGGGCCGCGTCAAAAGCTTTGTCTTTAGCTAAATCGATTTCTACCGGACATTCAAAGAGTTTTTTTGTGCGACAAACAAGTAATAAAGCCTTGGAATAATCTGAATCGACATGACTAGATGAATTGAATTGGATGATTTATAAATCAAATGAATAATGACTATTAACTAAAACGAATGTTTTGAACTCATCACAATATAAGATAGAACTGCCTGTTGTGGTATGTAGAATAAGAATTATTCTGTCTACTATTCTTTTTTTTTTTTTCAAACAAGAAGTAGTTCAAAAATAGAAGGTTTTATTATTTTGATAAATTTTTTTTATATGATTGTTTTCTTTTCTTATAGTAGATTTTTATAATTCGCGAGATGGGGATTGTAACTTTCCCCATCGATTTACTTTTAACAATAAAAACCCCCTTTTTTTAGGAAAGAGTTTATTGGATTATGTATCTCTAATGGTTATAGATCATTATTGTAGAAAATCTGAAACAAATACAAATATAAGTATGAAGGGGGTTCTAACCCCCTCCCTTTTTGTTCCATAGCGAAACAGATATAAGATCTATTGTAAAAATTAACGGGTTGTTGAAACGAATTGATTAAAATATACATTTTAAAACTTTGCTTTGTAACTTTCCAAATCACTACATATCTACATAGACCCCCTCTTGTTTTGAACGGATCAACAAACGAAAAAAAAAACTGCCAGGATTCCATTTAGATCGATATTTATGTACGAAGAATGAATCAATCTTACGTAAAGTAAAATAGATCCTATCTATCCTATGTTTGAAATGAAAGATCGATCAATCGATATATCATATTTATAGATCTACTATCTAGATGTATTTTTTCTATTAATATCTATGTTTATATATATATATTTTCGAAACTTTCTAAGTTCTTCTGAGCTCAAAGTAAATATAGTCTAATTTTGCTAAAGACGGAAACTCTTTTGTTTATTATATGACCTGCCCAATACCTAACTGGTTTGGTAAATCCTCGCACGAATTATGTTATGTATACAATGAGGATCCCGATCATTAAGAAGTTTTGATACCAAACTATCCAAATATTTATAGAAATCGCTTGGATGTAGTGATTAAATTGTGATACATAAAAAATATTATTTTCTTTTGTTCATTGAAAAATGAATCTTTTTCATTTCGGATCCATTAAATCAGATAAAATAAATGAGAAATGAATCATCAAAAAAAAAAAGAAAATTCTTAGTTCTTCGGTTGAGGGCACAACTATCTAGTTTCAACTGTTCCAGAAGAACTTATACTACGGGAAAGCCCGCCGTTTAAAACGACACTCTACCACGATACTAAGGATTATTGAACGTTTAAATATTTATTTGAACGAGTCTTTATTCATCGATCGTTTCTTAAAATATATTGGATTAAATCCTTCAATCTCGACGATTGAACATCATATCGACTATGATTGTTTCAATCAAGCCGCCATGGTGAAATCGGTAGACACGCTGCTCTTAGGAAGCAGTGCTAGAGCATCTCGGTTCGAGTCCGAGTGGCGGCATCCTCTCAAAAAGGCACAATAGATCCTATAATGAATTCAATTCCTGATTTTCATTCTGTAATGGGGGAGAAATTCTCCTTTTTATAACAAAACGATTTTTTTTATGATATTTTCAACTTTAGAACATATCTTAACTCATATCTCTTTTTCTATCATTTCAATTGTCATTACGATTCATTTGCTGAACTTATTAGTCCATGATACCGTAGGACTATGTGATTCGTCAGAAAAAGGCATGATGGCTACTTTTTTCTGTATAACAGGATTATTAGTTACTCGTTGGATTTATTCTAGGCATTTTCCGTTAAGTGATTTATACGAATCCTTGATGTTCCTTTCATGGAGTTTCTCTATTATTCATATGGTTCCATATTTTAGGAACCATAAAAATTCTTTAAGCGCAATAACCGCGCCAAGTGCTATTTTTACCCAAGGCTTTGCCACTTCAGGTCTTTTAACTGAAATGCATCAATCTGCAATATTAGTACCCGCTCTACAATCCCAGTGGTTAATGATGCACGTAAGTATGATGTTATTGGGTTATGCATCTCTTTTATGTGGATCGTTATTATCAGTAGCTCTTTTAGTCATTACATTTCGAAAAACCTTAGGTATTCCTGGTAAAAACAATCATTTCTTAATTGGGTCATTTCCCTTTGGCGAGATACGCTACTTCAATGAAAAAAGAAAAAGAAGTGTTTTAAAAAAAACATCTTTTTTTTCATTTAGAAATTATCACAGGTATCAATTGACTCAGCGATTGGATCATTGTAGTTATCGTATCATTAGTCTAGGGTTTACTTTTTCAACCATAGGTATTCTTTCGGGAGCAGTATGGGCTAATGAGGCATGGGGGTCTTATTGGAATTGGGACCCCAAGGAAACTTGGGCATTTATTACTTGGACCATATTCGCAATTTATTTACATACTAGAACAAATCAGAGATTTCAAGATGTAGGTCCGGCAATTGTGGCTTCTATGGGATTTCTTATAATTTGGATATGCTATTTTGGGGTCAATCTATTAGGAATAGGACTACATAGTTATGGTTCATTCGCATTAACATCTAATTAAGGACACCCAATTAAGGAAAGGGCCTGAAGAATACATAAGAACGCCGTCCCGTATAGAATATAAGAAACTTTGTGCGAGTTTTTGAGAACCATTTGAATCACTACTTGATTCAAGTGGTTCTCAAAAACTCCAGATGTCTCTAATTCCAATTCATTTTTTTTTTCATTGTGCAGTTAACTTTAAATCACAGGATTCTTTGACTTTATGTCTTATTGATGAATGATGAAAACAAAACTATTTATGAAAATAATTAGATAGAATAGCCTCTACCCTATCAACTGATAGGGAGAGAACGAAATCGGGATAAATACCAATCCCTACTACAGGTAGAAAGATACAGATCGAAACAAATAGTTCTCGTGGTCCAGAATCCAAAAAATAAAAGTCTGGGACGTTGAATAGCTTATATCCATAGAACATCCGACGTAACATAGATAATGAATAAATAGGAGTTAATATCATTCCAATTGCCATTACAAAAGAAATTACTATTTTTGGCATTAAAAGATATTTCGAGCTGGTAATTATTCCAAAAAATACTACCAATTCCGCAACAAAACCACTCATTCCCGGCAATGCAAGAGAAGCCATCGAGAAGCTACTGAACATGGTAAATATTTTTGGCATTGGGATAGCTATTCCTCCCATTTCGTCGAGATAAACAAGACGTATTCTATCGTAACTTGTTCCTGCCAAGAAAAAAAGTGCAGCACCAATAAATCCATGAGAGATTATTTGTAAAATGGCCCCATTAAGTCCCGTATCAGTTATGGAACCAATCCCTATAAGTGTGAAACCCATATGAGATACAGAGGAATAGGCTATTCTCTTTTTGAAATTGCGTTGACCGAAAGAAGTTGAAGCTGCATAGATTATTTGAATTGCTCCCACTATGACCAACCAGGGAGAAAATATAGAATGAGCATGGGGTAATAATTCCATATTGATCCGAACTAATCCGTATGCTCCCATTTTTAATAAGATTCCGGCTAGAAGCATACATGTACTGTAATGTGCTTCTCCATGGGTATCTGGTAACCATGTATGTAGGGGTATAATCGGCGATTTGACAGCATAAGCAATAAGGAAGCCAAAATAGAATATTATTTCCAATCCCAAAGGATACGATTGATTAGCTAATGTTTCAAAATTTAATGTTGGTTCATTGGAGCCATATAAACCCATGCCCGAAACTCCCATTAAGAGAAAAATGGAACCCCCCGCTGTGTACAAAATAAACTTTGTAGCCGAGTACATACGTTTTTTCCCCCCCCACATGGATAGAAGTAGGTAAACAGGAATTAATTCTAACTCCCACATGAGGAAAAAAAGTAAAAGGTCTCTAGAAGAAAATGATCCTACTTGACCACTGTACATTGCTAACATCAGGAAATGGAACAATCGCGAATCTCTAGTAACTGGCCGAGCCGCTAAAGTGGCTAAAGTAGTGATGAATCCCGTCAGTAAAATAGGTCCTATGGAAAGTCCATCGATTCCCGGTCTCCAATGAAAATCAAAAATATGTATCCATTTATAAGCCTCCTCCAATTGGATTAATGGATCGTCCGATTGGAAATGATAACAGAATGCGTAGGTCGTTAGAAGGATTTCTAATAAGCATATACAAATAGTATACCATCGAATCACCTTATTTTTATTCCCTCTATAAGGGACAAAGAAAATTGATGAACCCGCGGATATCGGTAAAACAACAATTACTGTTAACCAAGGAAAATAACTCGTGGTAAAGACAAGATAGACTTTGACCAGAAAAACCCGCGCTCGAAATAGTCTATTTTTATTTTTCTCGAGTACGGGTTTTTGTCGGTAAAGAGGAATCAAATGTATTCAAGTGAAATTTTCTGGAACGTATCAATAAGCTAGACCCATGCTTCGGGTTGTCTCATGCCATAAATAAACCCGAACACTCAAGAAATCCGTTGGACAAGCAGATTCACATCTCTTACAACCCACACAGTCCTCTGTTCTTGGAGCAGAAGCAATTTGCTTAGCTTTACATCCGTCCCAAGGTATCATTTCCAATACATCTGTGGGGCAGGCTCGTACACATTGAGTACACCCTATACATGTATCATAAATCTTTACTGAATGTGACATTGGATCTATAAATTTTTGAAACGTTATCAATTTTCGATCTGGTTAAATCATAAATCAGTAGTAATTGAATTATATATTTTAGACACCAGACGAATCAGTGGTTTACCAGAGTTTTTTTTGATAATCAATTTTCTTCTGGATCTGTTCATGAGAGAAGGCCAAGATACTTTGATTTCTTACGTTTCAGCAAACACGGTCATACGAGTTATACACGCCAGTTCTAAATTGGTGAATATATTATTAGATAGATATACTTTATTTATATCATTACGACTATTTATTCAACAAATTTGATTGATTGATACGAGTTGATTTTCGGTTACGATGGATCGATGAAACAATAGCCGGCCCAATAGCTGCTTCAGCGGCTGCAATAGCTATAACAAAAATCGAGAAAATATCTCCTTTTAATTGGCGACTATCAAATAAATCAGAAAACGTTACGAGATTCATATTAACCGCATTCAGTATAAGCTCAAGACACATAAGTGCTCTAACCATGTTTCGGCTTGTGATCAGTCCATAAATACCGATCGAAAATAAATAGGCACTCAAAATAAGTACATACTCGGTCATCATTGACCAACTCCTCATCAATCTTGATTTATTTCAATATGAACAACAATTTCCCTGATTTGATTGACTAGAATAGAACAAGTACGTAACAAAGAAAGGTATTAATTAGTAATAGATCGAACTAAAATAAAACCCCTTCAATTTAGAATAGAATTTAGGAATAATAGAATATTAAAATGTAACTGAAGGAAAATTGATGTGATAATAATAATATAGAACAAAGCAAGACTTTATTTTCTTTAATTTTGTATTTCTAATTCGAAGTATTTATTACTTATTCTATTACTGACGAGCCATAGCAATTGCACCTATCAAAGCAGCTAAAAGAATTATAGAAATGAGTTCAAATGGAAGATAAAAATCAGTTGCTAAACGAATACCAATTTGTTGAACGTTACTTGTTAGGTCCTGCTCTATAATCTGGTTTGATCTTGTAGTCCAAATAATCCCGTACCATGACGTATTCCAAATAGTAGTAATTAGTGAAAAAAGAATACTTGTACAAACCAATGAGGTGACTCCATCTCCAACGGTCCAAAGATGGAAATCGTTGGAATATTCTGAACCATTCATGAACATCACAGCAAATACGATTAAAACATTTACCGCTCCCACATAAATAAGGAGCTGTGCAGCAGCTACAAAATAGGAGTTAGATGGAATATGAAATAAGGATATACAAACAAGAACCAATCCCAACGAAAAGGCAGAATAAATGGGATTGGTAAGTAATACCACTCCCAGACCTCCCAATATAAGACCTAATCCTAGAAATACTAAAAGAATATCATGTATTGGTCCAGGTAAATCCATTATGTGTAAAATAAGAGATAAAATAAGTCAAAATATTTCCTAAACTTACTGACTGGGCCAAGAAAAAAGAGGTTACCTTAGCTTTTTTTCTTGTATATGATACGTTGCTAATTGAATCCTAATGAATGTGATGTGGATTGAGATAGATACCGTTATTGGACCAATCCCACTACTGTATCCGAATGTATCCGAAAGAGTAGTTCAAAATTATGTATTTGGAAATCATCACAGATATATGAATCTATTCGAAATCCAAATCAAGGTGTGATTCTCACCAATCAATAGTTATGATTTGTAGTTATTAACTGAACAAAATGAAATAAGCTTCGCTCCTTTAGATGAAAACAGAATCTTAGAAATTTGTAACCGTTCTTGCATTAAGAGGTTTATCCATGGCTATTTTTATTTGAGTAGAATTCCTAGTTGTTCGAATTGTGTAATCTTCAATTACTGACATCGGTAACCGACCCAAAGCAATTTGATTATAATTCAATTCGTGACGATTATAAGCAGAAAGTTCATATTCTTCAGTCATTGATAAACAGTTTGTTGGACAATACTCGACACAGTTCCCACAAAATATACAGATTCCGAAATCAATACTATAATTAAGCAATCGTTTCTTTCTAATATCTGTTTCCAATCTCCAATGAACAACGGGTAAATCTATGGGGCATACCCGAACACATACTTCACAAGCAATGCATTTATCAAATTCAAAGTGGATTCTACCACGAAAACGCTCTGATGTGATCGATTTTTCATAAGGATATTGAATAGTTACAGGTAAACGATTCGCGTGAGATAAAGTAATCATGAAACTTTGACCAATGTACCTTGCGGCTCGTACCGTTTGTTGACCATAATTCATGAACCCAGTTACCATAGGGAACATATCGTGGATATCCATGAATAATTTGATGTTTCTTTCTCTTGCTCGAGAGAGGTTATGAATCGAGAATATGTCTGTTACAACGAAACGAGTTGGAAAGAAGTTATTAATAATAGATTACCTAGAGAAATAGGTAAAAGAAATTTCCATCCAAGATTTAATAGTTGGTCCATTCTCATCCTAGGTAAAGTCCATCTTGTTATGATAGGAACGAACAGGAACAAATAGGATTTAGCTAATGTAATAAGGATATCAATTGTCGTTCCAAAGACTCCGTCCGTCTTATTTATTCCGAAAGGTTCAGGAATGAATATGTACGGAATAGGAAGATTCCACCCACCCAAGTAAAGAACCGTTACAAATAATGAAGAAACTAGTAGATTTAGATAAGAAGCAACGTAAAATAAACCAAATTTGATACCTGAATATTCGGTTTGATAACCTGCTACTAATTCCTCCTCTGCTTCTGGTAAATCAAAGGGTAATCTCTCACATTCTGCTAGGGAAGAAATTAGAAAAACTATAAACCCTATAGGTTGACGCCACAGATTCCACCCCCAAAATCCATATTTTGACTGTGCCTCAACTATATCAACTGTACTTGAACTGTTAGATAATCATAGTCGATGATAACATTACTGTTCCCATCACTATTCCAGAACCGCACATGAGACCTCCGCTTCATACGGCTCCTCGATGGCCACAAATAAATCTAAGGACCGGTTCATTTCATTATTACCTCGGCATGTTTGTAGGTAGTGTAGATAGAGTAAAGATGCACCGGATAGTCCCGAATTAGACCAATGGAATTCTGTCTGCTATAATAACAAATCAAAAGTGCTTCCGAATTGATCTCATCCTTTTATAATGAAAATTACAATTTCTCTTTGTTCAGTAATAATTCAATCCTTCAATAAAATACTCGTTGTATCAATAGATGTTTCAACTTTTGTACGAAAGAAAAATAATCAGACACTAGTTCATGAGTCATAGTTGATGAATCATGATAAGGATTCTATCTGTATGAATATAATATAGGATGGCGTAAAGAAAGAATAAACAAAGATCTCTTATTATTCCATTTTTCTATTCCTATTGCATTCCATTTCCTTCCTTCCTGTTCTTCTTTCTCAAAGGGATTCTAAAAAATAAAGAATTACTTCGTTCCTGACAGTCATTTCTTTAATCAATGGATAGAAGCATACTCTGGATCGGAATCGTGAGGAAGTACTGCTTGATCATTTCTACCAACTTAAAGCCCTCATTATGATTCCTTTTATGCAGAAATATCCCTTTGGATACTTTACATTATCTCCATCACTAATCCTTTGTGTACCTTGGTGTTACTAACCGTCCACTCATTTTTGATTGATCCCCGATATGGTAATCTATACAAGAAAAGTAGAAACTACATACAGTTGATCTTTTGCGCCCGCTTCAAGTTATGATGATTAATCAACCAATCTTGGGGTAAACAGTTTCGACTGCTTATGTTTACTTCCACCTTACTCTCGTACATAGGGAATGAGAATCTATTTTATTACTGCAAATTTATAAGCTGTTTTGTTTCACTCATATAACTATCTGGTTTATCTCATCGACCTGAATGATGAATAAAAAAATAAAAATATCTATTCAATATATTCAACCCCTTTCCTAGAAATAAAGGAGAAATAAAGGAAAGGGGTAAAAGTTCATGTTCCAACGAATCACACGTAGAGATATTGATAACACACACGGAGTTAATGGTATTTCATAACTAATAGATTGAGCAGCAGCCCGTAGACCACCTGAAAAGGAATATTTATTATTCGACCCATATCCTGACATAAGAAGTCCAATAGGAGCAATACTGGAAATAGCGATCCATAAAAAAACGCCTATACCGAGATCGGCTAGAACAAGGCGATAGCCAAAAGGAATTACTGAATAACTTAGTAGAATTGATATAACCGCTATAGACGGCCCAATACTGAATAAACGAATATCTCCTCTAGATGGTAGAAGATCCTCTTTGAAAAGTAGTTTGGTTCCATCTGCTAGAGCTTGAAGAATTCCCAAGGGGCCGGCATATTCAGGCCCAATACGTTGTTGTATCCCTGCGGATATTTCTCTTTCTAACCACACAATCACGAGTACACCTATTGTGATTCCCAATACAGGAGTAAAAATAGGGACAAGCAACCATAAGAGGTCATAGACCTCTTTTAAGGATTCCGATCTGGAAAAAGAATTGATAGCTTGCACTTCTGTCGTATCAATTATCATTTCAACGATCAACTTCCCCCATAATGATATCTATACTACCTAGTATCGTCATGATATCAGCCAATTTCATTCTTTTAACTAGGTGAGGAAGAATTTGCAAATTGATGAAACCTGGCGGACGAATTTTCCATCTCCAGGGAAAAACACTATTATCTCCTATCAGAAAAATTCCCAATTCTCCCTTTGGAGCTTCTACTCTCACATAAAGTTCTTGTTTCGACAATTCAAAAGTGGGAGAAGGCTTTTTACTAATGAATCGATAGTCAAAATCATTCCATTCGGAATCACTTTCTCTATCAAAGCGTCGACCTTCTAAATTCTCATAGGGCCCTCCCGGAATTCCTTCCAGAGCTTGTTGAAGAATTTTTATAGATTCTGTCATTTCACTGATTCGTACTAAATAACGAGCTAATGAGTCTCCTTCTTTTTGCCATTGCACTTGCCAATCGAATTCGTCGTAACACTCATAATGATCCACTTTACGAAGATCCCATTGGATTCCGGAAGCTCGTAGCATTGGTCCCGATAAACCCCAATTTATTGCTTCCTCCCCACCAATAATGCCCACCCCTTCAACTCGTTCCAAAAAAATGGGATTCCGCGTAATAAGCTTTTGATATTCAACAACTCCCGTTAAAAAATAATCGCAGAAATCTAAACATTTATCTATCCAGCCATGAGGTAGATCAGCAGCTACTCCTCCGATACGGAAATAATTATGCATCATTCGCATACCTGTGGCAGCTTCAAATAGATCATATAGCAATTCCCTTTCTCTGAAAATATAGAAGAAAGGAGTCTGTGCACCGATATCCGCCATAAAAGGTCCAAGCCATAACAAATGAGAAGCTATACGACTCAGCTCCAGCATGATTACTCTGATATAGCTAGCTCTTTTAGGTACTTGAATATTTCCTAATTGTTCTGGTGCATTTACTGTTATTGCTTCTGTGAACATAGTGGCTAAATAATCCCAACGTGTTACATAAGGCAGATATTGTATAATTGTTCGGTTTTCTGCAATTTTTTCCATTCCTCTGTGTAAATAACCCAATACAGGTTCGCAGTCAATAACATCTTCACCATCTAGAGTAACGATGAGTCGAAGAACACCATGCATTGAGGGGTGGTGAGGACCCATATTGACTATCATGAGGTCTTTTCTTGTAGCCGGTACATTCATATGTTTTTTCCCCGATTCCTTATTCCATCAATTGCTGAAAACGAAAGGAGGTTCATCAAAACCCAAGATCTAATAAATCAAAAAATTCAAACAATCTTCAAATTAACGAGTTTTTGGCTCCCGAATACCTAACTGATCGATTAATTCTTTATAACGTACTCTATTTTTCTTTGACAAATAAGCCAGCAGCCGTTGACGTTTTCCCAGAATTCTCCGCAGGCCTATCTGAGATGAATAGTCTTTTCTGTGCAATTCCAAATGTGAAGTAAGTTTCCGTATCTTATTGGTGAAACTGAATACTTGAAATTCAACAGATCCTTTGTTTTTTTCTTCTTGCGGAATAACCGAGATGAATGAATTTTTGACCATAAAAATAATTCTTTTCTTTCTCTTTTTTTTTTCTTTTACACAGATATGGATTTTCCCGATCAGGAATAATAATAATGCCAGCCATTTCGATCTAGTACATACAATAAAAAATATAGATTTATTACTACTTTTTTCTATCAAATCAAATTCAGAAATATTGTAATTTGATTCGATAGAAAGTAAAAGAAATTTCCGTACCCACGTTTGGACCTAAGAATATTCTGCCGATTTATTCCTAGATCCAATCCAATCGATACGTCATTGAATAAGTATCATGTATCAAAATGTAATACAACGTGTGTGTGTACATCTGTCTACCCACATATCCCAGATATGACACGCGATATATAAGAAATGTACCAACTATCAACCAATTCCGAATCGTGGTGGATACATATGTATCCTTAACATACTGAAACGACTGCCATTATTGGTATCAAACCAGTAGCGATTAATACAAGCTAAATCTTCTAATCGATAATTAGGCCAAAGGAACAATTTGAATTGAATGAATTTATTTATATCTGTATCAATATGCTTGTCCTCGTCCAAAAATTGCCCAAAGTTCTTTACGTTGTTGCCATTGAAAAATACGAGATTTCTATCCACAACATTCCTATTTCCGGAATTGAAGGAGATTAGAATTCTCAATTCTCTGCGACGTCTAGGAGATAGAATATTTTCAGGAACAAGCAAATCATAATCATTTTCGGCTCTATTCACAAGCATTTTTCCATGTTGTGCAATAGATCCATCGAAATAATTCTCATCAACGTATCTTTTTTCTCGGTATCTTCGATTAGTTTGGTGCTTATTCTTATGGACCAATGAAATGCCTATGGTTTGATACATAATAAATTGCCCATCCCATTTTATAGACAGACGGACCGGTTCGATAATCAATATTCCCCTTTTTATCAATTCTGTAAGAGTTAGATCTTTCTGAATCAACATTACATCCAGGCGCATTTCTCCTCTTTGAATAGAGGATATAGCAATTTCCCTTGGATTTATAAGTCTAAGCAGGAGACAATATACCTTGACATTATTCATCATTCTTTGATTCAAAGGATCATCCCATCTTAATTGAAAAAGCAAATATCTTTTCAAGAAGAACTGTAGTTCTGCTCCCTTGTTGCTCTTGGATTGTCTTTTCTTTCCACGTTTTTTAATGTCTGATTTTGCATAATCTTTTTCAACATCTTTTTGTTGGTTTTGTGTATCTGACCCAAGATTTCCTTGGCCAAATTCTTCTTTTTCTTCTTGATTTCGATTCTCTAATTCAAGATAATCTTTTTGATTAGATGATATAGGAAGTTCTCCTTTTTTATTTCCATTGATGTTTTTATTTTCACTAATGGTTTCATTTCCCTCAAAATTGAAAAGAAGTAATTTGATTGGTATGATCCATGGTTTAATCTTATATGCATCATAAAGTGGCACAAATTCTGAGAAGAACCAAGGCTCTAGATTTGCTATGGGACGATATAGCATTCCTTGATTCATTCCCATCCGGCCAAAAAAGAAACTTTTTGGATTGAGTGGGTTGATTTCTTGATAAGTCGTCAAATAAAAAGGATTTTTCTTGTCAATTATTTGATAATCATTAGTCCCGATCTTCGTATTTTTATTAATGTTGGTCCAGGCCTCAATATCGATATTTTTTCTAAGACAAAAATTGAGAATTTTCCATTCCAAATATTTTTTATCCCTACTTTTACCCCTATCAATAATATATTTTTCTTCTAGATAATCACTAAGAGCTATACCTCCCAGTACAAAAACGGATTCGGATTTAGGTGTGTTGTAATTATATGGAATCCCTCGGTCCTCGTTTACTTGTAATGGTGATCGGTATGAGTCTTTACTATCTCCATAATTAACTCCATAATTAATATATTTATATGAAAAAAGATCATATCTGTAGTGTTTTTGAAATTTTTCTTTTTGACTCGGCAATGAATTTACTACAGAATCATTTTGTTTCTCGTAATGAATGAATTGGTCTTTTTCATAGGAATCCCTTTTGTAGTCTTTATTTTGAATCGTACGATGTTGATTGACTCTATCTCGCCATTTTTTTGATACTAATCTAGACCATCTAGTCTGAGATAAATTGTATTGATAATGACCTCTTAACCAGTTTTTCCACTCACCCATTCCAGAATTCGGAAGTTTCTTAAACTTGGAATCAAATATTCCTCGTGTCCCCAAATAATCCCTTATTCTATCCCTAAGAAAAAGATCGCGATATTGAAGTACAGATTTCAAGCGATACTTGTTAATAACTTGGGTTTGTGATAATTTGTAAAATAAATATGCTTGGGACAAGGAAGATAGATCCCAATAAATCCGTGATTTCTTATTACTAATATTAGAAAAATACTTTTTGCTAATCGAAATTAGTTTATTTGGATTTGTTTCATCAATTCCTTCTTTCTTTCTTTGATCATTGTAAATGTATTTATCGAGAATTTTTTTTGTTGATTCAAAGAAAAGTTGTGCATTGACCCTGGGAATATTAATGGCGCATAGAAAGATATCTATGTATATTCTTTCACTGAAAATTTTAATAAAATAGCGCCATTTACGTATGAACCAGGCACTTCTTCTTTTTGATATCTGCCAAATATGTTTCTGTGATTCAGATCTTTTATCATCACAACTTGTCTCGTTAGGACTACCATTTCTATCTGGAGTTAGAAATATTGTTCTTTTTTCTTTTGTGATCCTTTCTATTTGATTTCTTATTGTGGTTGTCCTGTCGGCCAGATCTTTCATTTTTTTTTCTGTCAGTGAATAATTTGTCCAATCCATGGATCTAATTCGAATGGTCGGTTCACTAAGAATCTTATTACTGATTATGGTTATGGAATCTTTTTTATTTTCATTCGATTCATATACTTTCTTGCGTCCAAATAATAAAATGGAGTTTACTTTTGCAAACTCTTTGATTATTTTTTTTATAAATAAAACTATTTTTCTAATCCATCTTGTTTTTTCTTTGGAGACCTTTCGAAACCATTCTTTTAAAACGCTTAGAACT